ATACCAATGAGCAAAAAAAGTACAACTTGAACAATGAATTAATAAGTCGAACAAAAGCTCTAGAAAAAGAAAAGGGATTTCTTGCTCTGGATATGCTCGAAAAAAGGACCAGATTATGCAATGATGAAAACGAACAAAAATACTTGCCCAAAACGTATGACCCCTTTTTGAGGGGACCATATCGTGGAACAATAAAAAAATTCTATTCACATATGATCATGAATGATTTAATCACTTCTACAGATACGGAGGATTCCATAGAAATCAATTGGATAAATAAGATTTATGGGCTACTTCCTAATAATTCTAATTATTCCAGAAAATTTGAACATCAAAAGAATCCGCCTGATAGGGAATCATTACTGAATTATATTGGTAATTCCTTAACCTCAATCAAAGAATTTCCTTTTGAGCCTGCACCCATTTTGCATTTTAAAAAATATTCTTTATTGAGAGAGCAAACAAGAATTGATTTTGAAAATCAAACAAAAGCTTTAAAATGGGTATTCGATGTAATTACAACTGATCCAAATGATCAAACAATAATTAGAAATAAATCTATTGGAATAGAAGAAATCCATAAAAGGGTTCCTCGGTGGTCATACAAATTAACTGATGATTTGAAAGAACAGGAGGCAGAAAATGAGGAAGAATCCAAGGAAGATCATGAAATTCGTTCAAGAAAAGCCAAACGCGTAGTAATTTATACTGATAACAATCAGAATACCAACCCTATTACAACTACAAATAATACTAATAATAGTGATCAAGCAGAAGAGGTGGCTTTGATACGTTACTCGCAACAATCGGATTTTCGTCGGGATATAATCAAAGGATCCATGCGTGCTCAAAGACGTAAAACGGTTATTTGGGAAATGTTTCAAGCAAATGTGCATTCTCCGCTTTTTTTGGATCGAATAGACAAAACATCTTTTTTTTCTTCTTTTTATATCTCTGAAATGATGAATCTCATTTTTAGGAATTTGGTGGGGAGAGAACCAGAATTGAAAATTTCACATTTATATTTTGAGGAGGAAGAGACAAGGGAAAAAGAGAAAAAAAACGAAGAAAAAAAAGAGGAAAATGAACGTATAGTAATATCAGAAACTTGGGATAGCATTATATTTGCTCAAGCAATAAGAGGTTTGATGTTAGTAACCCAATCTTTTCTTAGAAAATACATTGTATTGCCTTCATTGATAATTGCTAAAAATATTGGCCGTATGTTATTATTCCAATTCCCCGAATGGTATGAGGATTTGAAGGAGTGGAATAGAGAAATGCATGTTAAATGCACTTATAATGGTGTTCAATTATCAGAAACAGAATTTCCCAAAGATTGGTTAGCAGACGGTATTCAGATAAAGATTCTATTTCCTTTCTGTTTGAAACCTTGGCGAAGATCTAAAATACGATCTCATCCTAGGGATCAAATAAAAAAAAAAGGAAAAAAAGACAATTTTTGTTTTTTAACGGTTTGGGGAATGGAAGCGGAATTCCCTTTTGGGAATCCCCGAAAACGACCTTCCTTTTTTGAACCCATTTATAAAGAACTCCAAAAAAAAGTTAGAAAAGTTAAAAAGGATTTCTTTATACTTCTAAAAGTTTCAAAAGAAAAAACAAGATGGATCATTAAAATACTTCTAGTTCTAAAACGAATAATGAAGGAAATTCAAAAAGTAAACCCAATATTCTTATTTGAATTGAGCAAGGTGAAAGTATATGAAACGGCTGAAAATGGAAAAGATTCCGAAATAAATAATAAGATTATTCACAAATCAACCATTCAAATCCAATCCATGAATTGGACAAATTATTCACTCATAGAAAAAAAGATGAAAGATCTTTCTGATAAAACAATCACAATCAGGAATCAAATAGAACGAATCACAAAAGACAAGAAAAAAATAATTCTAACTTGTGCTGATAAAAGATCAAAATCACAGAAACATATTTGGCAGATATTCCAAAGAATAAATATACGATTAATACGTAAATCACATTATTTTATGAAATCTCTGATTGAAAATATATATATAGATATCTTGCTATGTATGATTACCATTCACAGGATCTATTTCCAACCTTTCTTTGAATCAACAAAAAGAATAATCAATAAATCCGTTTACAACGATCAAACAAATCAGGAAGGAATTGATGAAAGAGATCAAAATACAATGAACTTTTTTTCCACTATAAAAAAGTCCTTTTCGAATACTAATATTAGTAATAGTACAAAAATGTATTATGACTTATCCTCCTTGTCCCAAGCATATGTATTTTACAAATTATCACAAACCCAATTACTTAACAAGTATCAATTGAAATCTCTACTTCAATATCAGGGGACTTATCCTTTTATTAAGGATAAAATCAAGGATTATTGTATGACACGAGGAATATTTGATTACAATTCAAGACATAAGAAAATTCATAAGTCTGGAATGATTGAATGGAAAAACTGGTTAAAGGGGCATTATCAATACAATTTATCTCAAACCAAATGGTCGCGGTTAGTACCGCAAAAATGGCGAAATAGAATCAATCAACGTTATAGGATTCAAAATAAGGACTCAATTAAAGTGGATTCATATAAAAAAGAAAAAGACCAATTAATTCATTACGTGAAACAAAATTACTATGCAGCGGATTCATTGACAAATCAAAAAGAAAAATGGAAAAAACACTACAGATATGATCTTTTATCACATAAATATATGAACTATGGGGATAAGGAGGATTTTGATATTTATGGGTCAAGATTACAAGTAAACGGGGTTCAAAAAATTCCATATAATTTCAATAAACCAAAATCCGAATCATTTTATGTATTGGTAAGTACAGCTATTAGTGATTATCTAGAAGAAGGATATATTATTGATACGCATAAAAATCTAGATAGAAAATATTTTGATTGTCGAATTCTCCACTTTTGTCTTAGAAAAAATATCAATATTGAGACCTGGACCAATACACATATCGGTACCAAAATTGATAAAAATACTAAGACTGAAAAAAAAATCAACAACAAATTGAAAAAAAAAGATATTTTTTCTCTTATGATTCATCAAGAAATCAACCCATCCAATCAAAAAAGTATTTTTTTTAATTGGATGGGAATGAATCAAGAAAGAGTTTATCATACCATATCAAATCTAGAATCTTGGTTCTTCCCAGAATTTGTCTTACTTTTTGATGCATATAAGATTAAACCATGGATTATACCAATCAAATTACTTCTTTTTGACTTTTATTTTTATAAAAATAAAAGTCAAAATAAAAACATCAATATAAATCAAAAAAAATATCTTAAATTAGAAAATTCCAACCAACAAAAAAATGAGCAACAGGACCAAGTAAATCTTGTATCAGATCTACGAAAAGAAAACAAAAAAAAAGATATTGAAGAGAATTATGCGAGATCAGACATTACCATTAAAAAAGGTAAGAAGAAAAAACAATCCAAGAAAAACAAGAAAGCAGAACTAGATTTCTTCCTGAAAAAATATTTCCTTTTTCAATTAAAATGGGATGACTCCTTGAACCAAAGAATGATCAATAATATCAAGGTATATTGTCTCTTACTTAGACTGATAAATCCAAAAGAAATTGCTATATCCTCGATTCAAAGAGGAGAGATGCATCTGGATGTAATGCTAATTCAGAAAGATCTAGCTCTTACAGAATTGATAAAAAAAGGAATATTAATTATCGAACCAATTCGTCTATCTATAAAAAGGGATGGAAAATTGATTATATATCAAACTATAAGTATTTCATTGGTCGAGAACAATAAACACCAAACTAATAGAAAATGCATAAAAAAAAGTTATATTGATAAGAGGAATTTGGATAAACCCATTGTACGATATGGGAATATGCTTGTGAATGGGGACACAAATTATTATGATTTCCTTGTTCCCGAAAATATTCTATCTCCTAGACGTCGCAGAGAATTGAGAATTTTAATTTGTTTCAATTCCCATAATTGGAATGTTACGGATAGAAATAGAAATCCATTATTTTGCAATGAAAACAACATAAGAAACTCTGGAAAATTTTTGGATGAGGACAAGCATCTTAATACGGATACAAATAAATTCATTAAATGCAAATTTGTTCTTTGGCCCAATTACCGATTAGAAGATTTAGCTTGTATGAATCGCTATTGGTTTGATACCAATAATGGCAGTCGTTTCAGTATGTCAAGGATACATATGTATCCACGATTTAGAATTATTTAATTTAATAGTATATTTCCTATATCATATATATATATATATCTATATTCCGTGACATTTTCGGTATATGAAAGCCGAAAGATGTATGCATATGCTATGTTATATTTTGGTAAATGATACAGATTTAATGGTGTATCCATTCAATTGGATATAGGAATAAATAAATTAGGGGAATCCTTTTAGATAGAAATAAATTCTTTTCTTTCGTTAATGGGGAAACATATTATCCCTTTCTATCCAAATCAAATTGAAAATTTGATTTGGATAAAATAAAGAAGTAGTATATGAATAAATCCAAATTTTTGTGTGTACTAGATGTGTGTACTAGATTAAAATAACCGGCATAATTCTTTTTTTTTTTTTATTATTATTATTTTTCCTGATCGGAAAAATCCATGAAAAAGAAAGAAAAAGGATAGAAAAATTTTTTATGGTCAAAAATTCATTCATTTCCATTATTCCACAAGAAGAAAAAGAAGAAAACAAAGGTTCTGTTGAATTTCAAGTATTCAGTTTCACCAATAAGATACGGAGACTTACTTCACATTTGGAATTGCACAAAAAAGATTTTTTATCACAAAGGGGTCTACGAAAAATTCTAGGAAAACGTCAACGGTTGCTGGCTTATTTGTCAAAGAAAAATAGAGTACGTTATAAGAAATTAATTGGTCAGTTGGATATTCGAGAGCCAAAAACTCGTTAATTTAATCGTTTGAATTTTTTAGTAGTATTCCATTTTTTGTTTTGATGAGTCTCGTTTTGAGGAATTCATGGAATAATGAATTAAGGAAGAAAAGATATGACAGTACCGGTTACAAGAAAAGATCTCATGATAGTCAATATGGGGCCTCACCACCCATCAATGCATGGTGTTCTCCGACTAATCGTTACTCTCGATGGTGAAGATGTTATTGACTGTGAGCCCATATTGGGCTATTTACACAGAGGAATGGAAAAGATAGCGGAAAATCGAACAATTATACAATATCTACCTTATGTAACCCGATGGGATTATTTAGCTACTATGTTCACAGAGGCAATAACCGTAAATGCGCCAGAACAATTGGAAAATGTTCAAGTACCTCAAAGAGCTAGCTATATCAGAGTAATTATGCTGGAATTGAGCCGTATAGCTTCTCATTTGTTATGGCTTGGACCTTTTATGGCGGATATCGGTGCACAGACTCCCTTTTTCTATATTTTCAGAGAAAGGGAATTGATATATGATCTATTCGAAGCCGCCACAGGTATGCGAATGATGCATAATTATTTCCGTATTGGAGGAGTAGCTGCTGATCTACCTTATGGATGGATAGATAAATGTTTGGATTTCTGCGATTATTCTTTAACAGGAGTTGTTGAATATCAAAAACTTATTACGTGGAATCCCATTTTTTTGGAACGAGTTGAAGGAGTGGGCATTATTGGTGGAGAAGAAGCTGTAAATTGGGGTTTATCAGGACCGATGTTACGAGCTTCTGGAATCCAATGGGATCTTCGTAAAGTTGATCATTATGAGTGTTACAATGAATTCGATTGGGAAGTCCAATGGCAAAAAGAAGGAGATTCATTAGCTCGTTATTTAGTACGAATCGGTGAAATGAAGGAATCCATAAAAATTATTCAACAGGCTCTAGAAGGAATTCCTGGAGGACCTTATGAAAATTTAGAAGTACGACGCTTTGATAGAGCAAAGAATTCCGAATGGAATGATTTTGAATATAGATTTATTAGTAAAAAACCTTCACCCAATTTAGAATTGTCGAAACAAGAACTTTATGTGAGAGTGGAAGCCCCAAAAGGAGAATTGGGAATTTATTTGATAGGAGATAATAGTGTTTTCCCCTGGAGATGGAAAATTCGTCCACCCGGTTTTATCAATTTGCAAATTCTTCCTCAGCTAGTTAAAAGAATGAAATTGGCTGATATCATGACGATATTGGGTAGTATAGATATCATTATGGGAGAAGTTGATCGTTGAAATGATAATTGATACGACAGAAGTACAAACTATCAATTCTTTTTCTACATCGGAATTTTTAAAAGAAGTGTATGGACTAATATGGATTGTACCCATTTTGACCCTTATATTGGGAATAACAATGGGGGTACTAGTAATTGTGTGGTTAGAAAGAGAAATATCTGCAGCGATACAACAACGTATTGGGCCTGAATATGCTGGCCCGTTGGGAATTCTTCAAGCTATAGCGGATGGGACTAAACTACTTTTTAAAGAGGACCTCCTCCCATCTCGAGGAGATATTCGTTTGTTTAGTGTGGGACCGTCTATAGCGGTTATATCAATTCTACTAAGTTATTTAGTAATTCCTTTTGGGTATCGTCTTGTTTTAGCCGATCTCAGTATAGGTGTTTTTTTATGGATCGCCATTTCTAGTATTGCTCCTATTGGGCTTCTTATGTCAGGATATGGATCGAATAATAAATATTCCTTTTTAGGTGGTCTACGAGCTGCTGCTCAATCTATTAGTTATGAAATACCATTAACTCTATGTGTGTTATCAATATCTCTACGTGTGATTCGTTGGAATATGAACTTTGAACCTCTCTTCTAGAAATAAAAGAAAAAAGAAAGAGGTTCAATGTATTGAATAGATGTTTTCATTTTTTTTTTTTATTCAGCATTCGGGTTGATGAGTTAAACCAGATAGTTATATGAGTGAAACTAAACAGCTTCCAAATTTGTAGTAAGAAGAAACAATCTCATTCCCTATGTACAAGAATAAAGTTGAAGTAAAAATAAGCAGTGTAAACTGCTTACCCCAAGATTAAGATTTTTTGATTAGTCATCATATCTTGAAGCGGGCGCAAACAAAAGATCAACTGTATGGAGTTTCTACTACTGTCTCATATGTATTACTATACCGGGGATCAATCAAAAGTCAGTGGACGGTTAGGAACACCAAGGTACACAAAGGATTAGTAATGGAGATAATGTAAGGTATCAAAAAAGAGGTATTTCTTCATAAAACGAATCATAATAAGGACTTGAAATTGGTAGAAATGATCAAGTAGTACTTCCCTACGATTCCGATCTAGAGTATGCTCCTATTCACTGGTTAAAGAAATGACTATCAAGAACGAATTAATTCTTTATTTTATTTTTGAGTATCCTCCTCTGAGACAGAAGAACAGGAAAAAAGAAATGGAATGCAGTAATTGAATGAATAATAAAAAAAGGGGATCCCTATTTATTCTTTTCTCTATCCATATTCATACATATCGAATTCTTATCACGATTCATGAACTAATGACTAATTCTTTTTATTTTATATTGATTGATATAAGGAGTATTTTATTGAAATATTAAGTTATTACCGAACAAAGAGAAATTTTTATTGTAAAGGATGAGATCAATTCGGAAGCACTTTTTTTATTATTCTAGCAGACAGAATTCCATTGGTCTAATTTGGGACTTTCCGATGTATCTTTATTCTATCCATCCAAAGATGGTGATAATACCGAACCCGTCCTTACATTTTTTTTGTGGCCATCGAGGAGCCGTATGAAGCTGAGGTCTCACGTACGGTTTTGAAATAGCGATGGGAACAGTGATGTTATTATCGACTATGATTATCTAACAGTTCAAGTACAGTTGATATAGTTGAAGCACAGTCAAAATATGGTTTTTGGGGGTGGAATCTGTGGCGTCAGCCTATAGGATTTATTGTTTTTCTAATTTCTTCTCTAGCCGAATGTGAGAGATTGCCCTTTGATTTACCAGAAGCGGAGGAGGAATTAGTAGCAGGTTATCAAACCGAGTATTCGGGTATCAAATATGGTTTATTTTATCTTGCTTCTTACCTAAATTTATTAGTTTCTTCATTATTTGTAACAGTTCTTTACTTAGGTGGGTGGAATTTACCTATTCCGTATATATCCATTTCTGAGCTTTTCGGAATAAAAAAAATCGCCGGCATTTTTGGAATAACAATGGGTATCCTTATTACATTAACTAAAGCTTATTTGTTTCTCTTCATTTCTATCACAACAAGATGGACTTTACCTAGAATGAGAATGGACCAGTTATTAAATCTTGGATGGAAATTTCTTTTACCTATTTCTCTAGGTAATCTGTTATTAACAACTTCTTCCCAACTTGTTTCATTATAAATAAGAGAATACGATAACACTATTTTAGATTCATAATCTCTATCAAACAAGAGAAAGAAACGTCAAATTTTTCATGTATATCTACAATATGTTCCCTATGGTAATTGGGTCCATGAATTATGGTCAACAAACAATACGAGCTGCAAGGTACATTGGTCAAAGTTTCATAATTACCTTATCCCACACAAATCGTTTACCTGTAACTATTCAATATCCTTATGAAAAATCGATCACATCAGAGCGTTTCCGGGGTCGAATCCACTTTGAATTTGATAAATGTATTGCTTGTGAAGTATGTGTTCGTGTATGCCCGATAGATCTACCCGTTGTTGATTGGAGATTTGAAAGAGATATTAAAAAGAAACAATTACTTAATTATAGTATAGATTTCGGGGTTTGTATATTTTGTGGTAACTGTGTCGAGTATTGTCCAACAAATTGTTTATCAATGACTGAAGAATATGAACTTTCTACTTATGATCGTCACGAATTGAATTATAATCAAATTGCTTTGGGTCGATTACCAATCTCAATAATTGGAGATTACACAATTCAAACAGTTATGAATTCGACTCAAATAAAAATAGACAAAGATAAATCCTTTGATTCAAGAACAATTACCGATTACTAAGATTTTGTTTTGATATAAAGGATCCAAGCTTTTTATTTTGGGTAGTCAGTAACTACAAATAAAAACTAATGATTGTTGAGAATCACTCTTTGATTTAAACTAAAAATATATTTTTAGTGATGATTTCAAAATAGCAAATTTCAACTACTTTTTTCTTTTTTTTTCTTTCGGATAAATATAAATAAAGTAAGGTTGGCCCAATAATTTTATCTATATCTACATTAATCCATATTCAAATTCAATTCAATTATAAATGTATCATATACATTATTATATACAAGAAAACAAAAATAGGGTAACCCCTTTTCCTTTCCTGGACCATTTATTTAGTAAAGTTAAAGTAAGGTCATGAAATAGTTAAAGTTATTTATTTTGTATTTTATACATAATGGGTTTACCTGGACCAATACATGATATTCTTGTTGTATTTCTGGGGTCAATTCTTGTATTAGGGGGTCTGGGGGTAGTATTATTTACCAATCCAATTTATTCTGCCTTTTCATTGGGATTGGTTCTTGTTTGTATATCCTTATTCTATATTTCATCAAACTCCTATTTTGTAGCTGCCGCACAGCTCCTTATTTATGTGGGAGCCATAAATATCTTGATCATATTTGCTGTAATGTTCATGAATGGTTCAGGATATTCCAATAATTCCTATTTTTGGACCATTGGAGATGGGGTCACTTTGATGGTTTGTACAACTATTCTTTTTTCACTAATTACTACTATCCCAGATACGTCATGGTACGGAATTATTTGGACTACAAGGTCAAACCAGATTATGGAACAGGACCTAATAAATAACGTTCAACAAATTGGGATTCATTTATCAACAGATTTTTATCTTCCGTTTGAACTCATTTCAATAATTCTTTTAGTTTCCTTGATAGGTGCAATTACTATGGCTCGACAATAAGCAATAAAAATACTTAACTTAAAATGATTCCCAATTCTTAGAATTCTAACTAAATTCTAAATAAATAAATAGAAATTTTTAGTTAAATCTATCTACCGTCAATATCTTCTTTTGTTGTGTAATTGTTCTATTCTAATCAATTGAATCGGTTGAATTGTTATTCATATTGAAACGAATCGAGATTGATAAGGAGTTAGTCAATGATGTTTGAGCATGTCCTTTTCTTGAGTGTTTATTTATTTTCTATCGGTATCTATGGATTGATCACAAGTCGAAACATGGTTAGAGCGCTTATGTGTCTTGAGCTTATACTAAATTCGGTTAATATCAATCTTGTAACATTTTCTGATATATTTGATAGTCGCCAATTAAAAGGAGACATTTTCTCAATCTTTGTTATAGCCATTGCAGCTGCTGAAGCAGCTATTGGACTTGCTATTGTTTCGTCGATACATCGTAACAGAAAATCAACTCGTATTAATCAATCGAATTTGTTGAATAATTAGTGATAATCATCATAGATAATTTAAATAAAGACACATAAAAATATTTAATAGAATTGAAATACTATTTTTTATTGAATTTGAATGCAATTCAATAAAATGGAATTGCATTTTTATATTTATATTGAAATAATGATGACCAATTTGTTGGCCAATTAATTTTAATTCGCATGTGTAACTCGTATCATCATAATTGTTGAAACGAAAATCAAAGTGTCTTGACCTTTTCTCATAAACAGATTGATTTAAGAAATATATTGATTGTTTTTAATAAACCACTGTTTCGTCTGGTGTCTACAATATTACAATATATAATATATGATTCATTTACTACTAATTTGATTTGACCAGATCGAAAATCTTTTATGTTCAAAACTGTAATTTATAGATCCAATGTCACATTCAGTAAAAATTTATGATACATGTATAGGGTGTACTCAATGTGTACGAGCTTGCCCCACAGATGTATTGGAAATGATACCTTGGGACGGATGTAAAGCCAAGCAAATAGCTTCCGCGCCAAGAACCGAGGACTGTGTAGGTTGTAAGAGATGTGAATCTGCCTGCCCAACAGATTTTTTGAGTGTCCGTGTTTATTTAGGGCCTGAAACAACTCGCAGCATGGCTCTATCTTATTGATACATTACAAAAAACTCCACTTGAATCATTTGTGATTCCTCTTTACCGACAAAAGCCCGTGCTCGACAAAATATATTATTTTGAGGACGGGCTTCTCTGGTCAAAATGTATCTTGTCTTTATCACGAGTTATTTTCCTTGGTTAACAATACTTGTTGTTTTACCGATATTCGCGGGTTCCTCAATTTTCTTATTCCCTCATAGAGGGAATAAGATGTTTAGGTGGTATACTATATGTATATGCTTATTAGAACTCCTTCTAACGACTTATGCATTCTGTTATCATTTCCAATTGGATGATCCATTAATGCAATTGAAGGAAGATTCTAAATGGATAGATGTTTTTGATTTCCACTGGAGACTAGGAATCGATGGGCTTTCCATAGGACCCATTTTACTGACAGGATTTATCACTACTTTAGCAACTTTAGCAGCTTGGCCAATTACTCGAAATTCGCGGTTGTTCTATTTCCTGATGCTAGCAATGTACAGCGGTCAAATAGGATTATTTTCCTCCCGAGACTTTTTACTTTTTTTCATCATGTGGGAGTTAGAATTAATTCCTGTTTACTTACTTTTATCCATGTGGGGGGGAAAGAAACGTCTCTACTCGGCTACAAAGTTTATTTTGTACACTGCAGGGGGTTCCATTTTTTTCTTAATAGGAGTTCTAGGTATGGGTTTATATGGTTCCAATGAACCAACATTAGATTTTGAAAGATTAATTAATCAATCATATCCTGTGGCATTGGAAATAATATTCTATTTTGGCTTCCTTATTGCTTATGCTGTCAAATTGCCGATTATACCCCTACATACATGGTTACCTGATACCCATGGAGAAGCACATTACAGTACATGTATGCTTTTAGCTGGAATCCTATTAAAAATGGGCGCATATGGATTGATTCGGATCAATATGGAATTACTACCCCACGCTCATTCTATATTTTCTCCTTGGTTGGTGATAATAGGAACAATGCAAATAATCTATGCAGCTTCAACTTCTCTTGGTCAACGTAATTTTAAAAAGAGAATAGCCTATTCCTCTGTATCTCACATGGGTTTCACAATTATAGGAATTGGTTCTATAACCGACATGGGACTCAATGGAGCTATTTTACAAATGCTCTCTCATGGATTTATTGGTGCTGCACTTTTTTTCTTGGCGGGAACGAGTTGTGATAGAACACGTCTTGTTTATCTCGAAGAAATGGGAGGGATATCTATCCCAATGCCAAAAACATTTACCATGTTCAGTAGCTTCTCGATGGCTTCTCTTGCATTGCCAGGAATGAGTGGTTTTGTTGCGGAATTTTTAGTATTTTTTGGACTAATTACTAGTACAAAATATCTTTTAATGTCAAAAATGCTAATTACTTTTGTAATGGCAATTGGAATGATATTAACTCCTATTTATTTATTATCTATGTTACGTCAGATGTTTTATGGATACAAGTTATTTAATATTCCAAACTCTAATTTTTGGGATTCTGGACTACGAGAACTATTTCTTTCAATCTGTATCTTTCTACCCGTAATAAGTATTGGTATTTATCCCGATTTTGTTCTCTCGTTATCAGTTGACAAGGTACACGCTATCTTATCCAATTATTATCATAGATAGTGTTTCATTAATGAAACGGAAGGAAAGTCTTATAATTCTTTGAATTTAATATTTTGAAAATCGTTTGCTGTACTGTATAATGAAAAAAGAAATAAAATGAATAAGAATTGTAATTAGATACATCTCGAGTTTTTGAGAACCATTTAAATTTGAATGATTCCTTGATTCAAACGGTTCTCAAAAACTCATAAAAACAAACTTTCGTTATATATGGGATGATGTTTTTATCTTATGTATTCTTCATGTAGTTTATTCAATTAGATGTTTATGTGAATGAACCATAACTATGTAGACCTATTCCTAATAGATTGATCCCAAAATAGCATATCCAAATTATAATAAATCCTATAGAAGCTACAAGTGCCGAATTCGTACCTTTCCAATTTATATTTGTTCTAGTATGTAAATAAATCGCGAATATGGTCCAAGTAATAAATGCCCAAGTTTCCTTGGGGTCCCAATTCCAATAGGATCCCCATGCCTCATTAGCCCATACTGCTCCACAAAGAATACCTATGGTTAAAAAGGTAAACCCTAGACTAATGACACGATAACTCCAATAATCCAAACGCTCAGTTAATTGATATTTGTAATAATTTTGAAATGAAGGAAAAGAAGTGTTTTTAAAAACACTTCTTTTTTCATTCAAATATTCAATCTCACCAAAGAAAAATGACTTAATTAATAAATTATAGCTTTTACAAAAAATTTTGATGTTTTTTCGAAATGTAATGACTAGAAGAGCGACTGATAATAATGATCCGCATAAAAGAGCTGCATAGCTCAATAACATCATACTTACGTGCATCATTAACCACTGAGATTGTAGAGCAGGTACTAATATTGTGGATTGATGCATTTCAGTTGAAAGACCCGACATGGCAAAGCCTTGAGTAAAAATGGTACTTGGTGCAATTATTGTGCTTAAATCGTTTTTAAGGTTACGTATCTTGGGAATCATATGAATAATGAAGAAACTACACGAAAGGAAGATTAATGACTCGTATAAATTACTTAATGGAAAATGTCCCGAAGAAATCCAACGAGAAATTAATAATCCTGTTATAGAGAAAAAGGTAGCTATCATCCCTTTTTCTGATGAATCACGTAATCCTACAATTTTGTGGACTAATAAGGTCATCAAATGAATCATAATCACAATTGAAATGATCGAAAAAGAGATATGAGTTAATATATGTTCTAAAGTCACAAATATCATAAAAGGGGTCCCATTACAGAATTGGAAATCGCGAATTGAATACATTTTAGGATCTATTGTATCTCTTTTAGAAGATGCCGCCACTCGGACTCGAACCGAGATGCTTTAGCACTGCTTCCTAAGAGCAGCGTGTCTACCGATTTCACCACGGCGGCTTACTTGAAATAATAATAGTCAATTCATGTTGAATCGTCGAGATTCAAGGATTCAATATAGTTTAGGAAACATTAATTAGAATCAATGAATAAAGACTGGTTTGTGGTTTAAATATTTGAATCTTCAATAAAATACCTACCTAGGTAGTATCGTCGTGGGTTTTTTAACAATCAACTTTCATGTACTAGAAACTAAGTTTTCTCCAAACAGTTGGAACTCCATAGTTTTTTCTCGGTTGAGGTATAAAACTAAGAATTGTCTTTTTTTCTCAATTTTTTTATGATTTGTTTTTCATTTATCCGATTTCATGGATTCAAATGAAAAAGATTGAGTTTTTTTTTTCAATGAACAAAATCAAATAACTAGGATTTCATATCTATCACAATTTCATCATTAAATACAAAAAATTTGTTATTTTTCTAATGATTTCGATACCTTAGTATATTTAAATTAAAGTATTAATATTCTTTATTGCGCATATAATTTTTAATTTATAATACCATTTACAAAACCAATTAAGTTTTGGGATAGGCATATAACAAAAGAGTTTCAATCTCTATCACAATTGTACTTTTCTATTGTGAAAAGTACAATTGTGATAGGGAAAAAAATAATACTTAGAACCCAATATACAAAAAACTCTTATTCTATATATCACAGCAGTGAGTTCTAAGTAATATTGAGAAATTTAATACAGAAAAATACATTAGTTAACATTCATCTTACAAAATTTGGGGTTCTTTAGGCTATATCAATTGAGATTATTCTAAGACTTTATTATTTGTTTGTCGCACAAAAAAACTTTTTGAATGCCCGGTGGAAACCGATTTCGCTAAAGAAAAAGTTTTTACTGCAACTAAATATCCTTTTTTCTTCCAAATATTTCTACGAATACGTTTTTTTGACATAGAAGTACGTTTTTTTGGAACTGCCAT